TTGGAAGAAAAAACAAGATGGTTCTTTTGCCCCTTTCAGGCAGCGATCTTTTGCCCCTTTCAGGCAGCGATCGTTGGAACAAATGGTGGATCTATTCAAGATCACTAGGTATTTAAAAAATACCGTCTCAATTCATCCTATTTCATCAGATCGGGGATATGATATGGTTCCTCAGGATGAAACGGGTATAGAGAGTTCCAATCAGATTGACTTCTGGAACCAAAATCCATTTTCGGATTTCTTTCATTTATTCCATGACCAGAACAAAGGGGGATACACGTTAGGCCACGATTTGGAATTGGAACATTTCGTTTCTGAACAAAAGACCCGTTTTCAAAAAGTCTTTTGCCATTTCCAAGAAGCATTTGATCGATTTCAAGGAATGTTTGGTCGTTTCCGCGGAGGGTTCGATCGATTTCAAGGAGTGGTAGATAGTCTGAAAGGAAGATTCGATCTTCAAGCAATAGTAGATAGTCTGGAAGGAGGATTCGATCAATTTCGAGGAGTGGTAGATAGTCTGAAAGGAAGATTCGATCTTCAAGCAATAGTAGATAGTCTGGAAGGAGGATTCGATCAATTTCGAGGAGTGGTAGATAGTCTACGAAGATTCGATCTTCGAGGAGTGGTAGATAGTCTACGAAGATTCGATCTTCAAGCAATGGTAGATAGTCTGCACGAAGGGTTCGACCGATTTCGAGGAGTGGTAGATAGTCTACGAAGATTCGATCTTCAAGCAATGGTAGATAGTCTGCACGAAGGGTTCGACCGATTTCGAGGAGTGGTAGATAGTCTGCTGCAAGGAAGATTCGATCTTCAAGCAATAGTAGATAGTCTGGAAGGAGGATTCGACCGATTTCAAGGAGTGGTAGATAGTCTGCTGCAAGGAAGATTCGATCTTCAAGCAATAGTAGATAGTCTGGAAGGAGGATTCGACCGATTTCAAGGAGTGGTAGATAGTCTGCTGCAAGGAAGATTCGATCTTCAAGCAATGGTAGATAGTCTGGAAGGAGGATTCGACCGATTTCAAGGAGTGGTAGATAGTCTGAAAGGAAGATTCGATCTTCAAGCAATGGTAGATAGTCTGGAAGGAGGATTCGATCTTGAGTTCGTTCGATTGGAAGAAGTGCTCAATCTTCATTTCGTTCGATTGAAAAAAACGCTCTATCCTAGGTTACTTCTATTTCTCGTTAAATTGAATAAATTTCAGTTCATTCGAACTGTGCGAATTGTGCTCCGGTCCTATGGATTTCAAGAAACGCTCAATCAATTACGTAATCAGAAGATTTATACCCTTTTTCACTCTTTGTACAGGGTTTCGAAGCCGGTTTTGCACAGGGTTTTGTACCTTTTGTACAAGTCATGTACTGTTTTATTTGTGAGTTTACAGAGGAATCCCCCCATTAATCGAGACGGATACGAGACTCACATGTATGATGAATGGAAAGACCCGAATGTTCCCACTCCCTTTGTTCATTTGAAGAAAAAGAACCCAGATGATCATGATACTTCCCAAAGACCGAAATTATTGAGCCATGAAGGAACAAGATTCCCATCTGAGTTCCATAAGATACCAAAGTGGATGATTGACTCATTCTATACTAGAAATAATCGCAGGAAATCTTTTGAAAACAGGGATTCCTATTTATCAATGATATCCCACGATCGAGACAATTGGATGAATCCCGTGAAACCATTTCATAGAAGTTCATTGATATCTTCTTTTTATAAAGCAAACCGGCTTCGATTCTTGAATCATCCGCGTCACTTCTGGTTCCATTGTAACAAAGGATTCCCTTTTGATGTGGAAAAGACCCATATCCATACTGAGGATCTGACATATGGGCAATTCCTCAATATTCCGTTCATTCGCAACAAAATCTTTTCTTTGTGTGTCGGTAAAAAAAAAGAGATTTGTTTGGAGAGAGAGACTATTTCACCAATCGAGTTACAGGTATCTGACCTATTCCTATCTAAGGATTTTCCACAAAGTGATGACGGAACGTATAACTTGTACAAATCTTTCCATTTTCCAATTCGATTCGATCCATTCGTTAGAGCTATTTACTCGATTGCAGACATTTCTGAAACACCTCTCACAGAAGAAGAAATGGCTCATTTGGAAAGGACGGATTGTCAGCCTTTTTCAGATAGGAATCTTCTATCTGATTCCGAAGGGACTAATTTGCATCAGTATCTCCCTTTCCGTCCAAACATGGGTTGCATTAGCCCTCCTATTGAGAAATCTTTTTTACCATCCGCAAATAGGAAAAAACGGAGTCTTCGCCGAAAGGGATGGGGATGGGAATGGATTGAGAAATGGCAGAAAGAAGAGAGTGCTTTTTCATACTTCTCAAAAGAGTGGAATCTGCTCCAACCCAAACGGAATCAGTTCAAAACATATATACCATGGATCCTTACTTCGACAGGGTGCAAATATCTCTATTTCCTCCTTTTAGATATCCTTTCAAACTCATTGCCGATACTTTTCAACTCATCGTGGATACTAAGTAGCAAATGGGTATCTGATGTTATGCGTAGATCGGATATTATATCATGGCCAATTTATGAGTGGGTGGTTGTTCTTCTCAAAAAATGGGATCATATAAGGGATATTTTGAGTCTGTATTTCGCTCTGTCCGAAAAAGAAAGGATTTTTCGAAATCATGAGTCACCCCCATGGATATGGAAACGTATTACATCCACAGATGCCTTGGATTCCTTCTATTTTCCCATCTTTTTCTTTCTTTTTTTTGTTGGATATTTTGTTATTACGCGGCTTCTCTTGGTTTTCCAAGTCTCTGGGGAATTAAAGACAGAGTTAGAAAAGCTCCAATCTTTGCTGACTCCATCCTACATAGAGGAGGTGCTAATAATTTGTAAGAAATATCCCCCATCTAAACCTCTTTCTTTATCTTTATGGGACAGGAGTTTCTGGAGAAATACGAAACATCTAAGTCGTAAAAGTAAAGAGATCTATTTATGGATAAGAGAAAGAAAAAGGGTGAACGACGGGAATTATTGGATTGATGATAAAATCGAATTATGGCTCAAAAACACTGATTATCTTCATTATGAAGAAAAACCATTCTTGATTCAGTTCATCAACCTAAGGAAAGAAACAAGAATGGATTCCATTCTATGGAGTCTGACTCATAATAATCATTTCTATTTATCAAAGAATGACTCTGGTTATCAAATGAATGAACAACCAGGATTCATTTATTTACGAAATATATTTGACATTCATAAAAAGTCTCTAATGAATTATGAGTTCCGTAAATCCTGTTTAGCGGAAAGACGGATCTTTCTTGCTTATTATCAGGCAATCGCTTATTCAAAAACCCCGTTTGAGGCTAATTATAGAACCCCAACCCCCTTTTCGCTCCGCTTAGATTTATCCCCTTCTAAGAGTATTTTAGTGATGGGTTCTAGAGGAACTGGACGATCCTATTTGGTCAAATACCTAGCGGCAAACTCCTATGTTCCTTTCATTACGGTATCTCCGACCGAGTATCTGCCTGACCACAAGTTTCCACCTCTAGATTTGAGGAATAAGATGGATATTTTTCAGAATCACCTTATACCTATTATTGATGACGATGACCTTGATGTGGAGCTGCTAGCTATGACGAATGCGCTAGCTAAGTCTGCGAAATATCAGCATAAGTATAAAAAACAATTGCGTAGGAAGAAAATAGAGCGAGTGATTATCACCATTCATTTGGAATTAGCAAAAGCAATGTCTCCTTGCATAATATGGATTCCAAATATTCATGATATGTATGTGAGGGAGTGGAGTTATTTATCCCACGGTCTATTAGTGAACTCTCTCTCCAGGGATTCTAAAAGATGTTCCACTAGAAATTTTCTTGTTATTGCTTCGACTCATATTCCTCAAAAAGTGGATCCCGGTTTAATAGCTCCGGATAAATTAAATACATGCATTAAGATACGAAAGCTTGTTCTTTCACAACAACGGAAGCACTTTTTCATGCTTTCCTATACTAGGGGATTTCACTTGGAAAAGAACATATTCCGTACTCATAGATTGGGATCCACAACCTTGGGTTCCAATGCACGAGATCTTGCAGCACTTGTCAATGAGGCCCTATCCATTAGTATTACGCAGAAGAAATCCATTCTAGAAACGAATACAATTAGATCAGCTCTTCATAGACAAACTTGGGATATGCAATCCCCTATAAGATTCTTTCACGATCCTGGGATACTTTTCTATAAGATAGGAAGGGCTGTTGCACAAAATGTACTTCTAAGGAATGACTCCTTAGATCCTATATCTATCTATGGGAAGGAGCAATCATGTTTGTACAGATGGTGCTTGGAATTTGGAAGTAGCATGAAGAAATTCACGATCTTTCTTTATTTTTTGAGTTGTTCTGCCGGATCGGTCGTTCGAGATCTTTGGTCTCCACTCGGACCCGATGAAATAACTTGGATCACTTCTTCTTCTTCTTATGGATTCTTGGAGTCTCATGGATTCGTTGAGAGTGATTCTGATCTAGTTCATGGCCTATTAGAAGTGGAAGGCGTTCTGGTGGGATCCTCACGGACAGAAACAGATTGCAGTCAGTTTGATAAGAATCGAGTGCCATGGCTTCTTCGGCCCGAACCAAGGAATCCGTTAGATATGATGCAAAATGCGTATTGTTCTATCCTTGATCGCCGTGAAGAAGGGGGAGGAGCTTCCACCCTGCAACATATGGAGAATTCTTTCTCCAATCACATAGTTTGTTGGGCTCCGAGAATATGGCGCCCCTATGTCAATCAAGTGGATTGGATCGAAAGGCCCGGATTTTCCGATTTAGACAGGTTCTTTCGGGAGCGTAGAACCATGCAGTACCGGTGGAGACGAGAGAGATGTTCCAAAGAAGAAGGCTTTTTTATTTTTGGAAGAAACCGATGCGTTTGGGACCCTGTGGATCCATTCTTTTCCCTATTTCTCCAGGATCGGCCCCTTGCTTCTGCGTTTTCACGTCGTG